GCTTATATAGCTTAATCAAAGCATAACACTGAAGATGTTAAGATAGACCCTGATAAGTCTTATAGGCACAAGGGCCTGGTCCTGGCCCTTTTATTGGCTACTTCCAGAATTATACATGTAAGAATCCCCGCCCCAGTGAAAATGCCCTTAGCTTTTTAAAAAGATAAGGAGCAGGTATCAGGCACACGATCGTTGCCCCCTACACCTTGCTTTGCCACACCCCCACGGGTACTCAACAGTAATTAATATTGAGAAATGATTGAAAAATCGACTCAGCCATGGATAAAAGAGTTGGTAAATTTCGTGCCAGCCACCGCGGTTATACGTAAAACTCAAGTCAATAACCTCCGGCGTAAAGAGTGGTCTGAGAATTTTATACTAAAGTTGAACTACCTACAAGGTGTTATACCCCTAATAGGAAAAGAAAACCAATGCGAAAGCAACTTTAACAAATCAAATCCACGAAAATTATGAAACAAACTAGGATTAGATACCCTACTATGCATAATCTTAAACTAAGGATTACCCTTACTATAATCCCGCCGGGGAATTACGAGCACAAGCTTGAAACCCAAAGGACTTGGCGGTGCTTTAGATCCACCTAGAGGAGCCTGTTCTATAATCGATACCCCACGCTAAACCTCGCCCCATCTCGTCATATCCGCTTGTATACCGCCGTCGTCAGCTTACACTGTGAAGCACAAAAAGTAAGCAGGAACGCCCCCCTAAAACGTCAGGTCAAGGTGCAGCTAATGTTGGGGAAAGAAATGGGCTACATTCATTCTTAAATGAATACGAATGCAAAAATGAAATAAAAGCTGAAGGAGGATTTAGAAGTAAGTTAGAAAAGAAAATCTATCTGAACCTGGCTCTGAAGCGCGCACACACCGCCCGTCACTCTCTCTTAACTTAAACAATTTTACCTAAAACTCAACACTTAAAAAGAGAGGCAAGTCGTAACATGGTAAGAGTACTGGAAAGTGCTCTTGGAAAACCAGGGTATGACTAAAAAGTAAAGTGCCTCGCTTACACTGAGAAAATGCCTGTGCAAATCAAGCTGCCCTGATAGTCAAACTGCTAGCTTAAACAACCCGATAAGACAAAACTAGAAATAAAAGAACACAACAAAAGACAAACAAACAAACCATTTTTCAACCATAGTATGGGAGATAGAAAAGGAAAAATACGCTATAACAAAAGTACCGCAAGGGACTGCTGAAAGAGAAGTGAAAAATCTTTTAAACAAGAAAAAGAAGAGACCCAACCTCGTACCTTTTGCATCATGGCTTAACCAGTTCATCTAAGCAAATAGAATTTTAGTTTATAACCCCGAAACCTGGCGAGCTACCCTGAGACTGTTAAAAGAACTAATCCGTATCTGTGGCAAAAGAGTGGAAGGATCTCTGGGTAGAGGTGAAAAGCCTACCGAGACAGGTTATAGCTGGTTGCTTGAAAAAAGAGTGTAAGCTCCCCCCATTTGTTCTCCCACTACCCCTAGAGCTCGGAGAAAAAACCAAGGAAGATAATAGAGGTACAGCTCTATTAATAAAGGAAACAGCCTAAAAAGGAGGTTAAAGACTATAATATTGAAAGAACCTGCGTTTAAGTGGGCTTAATAGCAGCCACCAAAATAAAAGCGTTAAAGCTTATTCGCTCTCAACCTTCAGATTCCAGTACCCACTTTTAAACCCCTTTAAAACATCAAGCTACTCTAGAAACTAGAAAAAATAATGTTAAGATGAGTAATAAGAAGGACAGACCTTCTCTTAGCACACCCTTGAGCCGGAAACGAACCCCCACCGGACATTAACGGCCCCACAAAGGAATTGAGTAATATTTCAAGAGTTTACTCTTAACCTACCGTCCAACCCACACTGGTGTGCATAAAAAGAAAGAATCAAAGAAAAAGAAGGAACTCGGCAAACTAAGCCTCGCCTGTTTACCAAAAACACCACCTCTTGCAGACCAAGTATAAGAGGCCCCGCCTGCCCGGTGACATTTGTTCAACGGCCGCGGTATTTTGACCGTGCGAAGGTAGCGTAATCACTTGTCCTTTAAATGAAGACCTGTATGAATGGCATCACGAGGGCTTAACTGTCTCCTTTTTCTATTCAAAGAAATTTATCCCCCCGTGCAGAAGCGGGGATCTAAACATAAGACGAGAAGACCCTGTGGAGCTTTAAGTATTACTAGACCCGATAATAAATCCAAAAAGGCTAAAAATTAGGGAACCTATTATAATACTTTTGGTTGGGGCGACCATGGAGAAAAAACCAACCTCCAAGAAACTACTTATTAGTTTAAGCCGAGAGGGTGACTTCTAAGCACTAGAACCTCTAACTAAAGACCCGGCAATGCCGATCAACAGACCCAGTTACCCCAGGGATAACAGCGCAATCTTCTTTAAGAGCCCATATCGACAAGAAGGTTTACGACCTCGATGTTGGATCAGGACAACCTAATGGTGCAGCCGCTGTTAAAGGTTCGTTTGTTCAACGATTAAAGTCCTACGTGATCTGAGTTCAGACCGGAGTAATCCAGGTCAGTTTCTATCTATGAAAAGATTCCTTTTCAGTACGAAAGGACCAAAAGGAAGAAGCCTATGTTCTAAACACGCTTCATCTTTGACCTCTGAAGCAAACTAAAGAGAGCTAAAGAACTATAAACCCTGCTCCTAGAAAAGGAGTTGTTGGGGTGGCAGAGCCCGGTATTGCAAAAGGCCTAAGCCCTTTCAACGAAGAATCAAATTCTTCCCCCAATTGTGATATCAGCTATGATCTCCCTCCTTATCAACCCCCTCCTTGTTATTGTCCCAGTACTTTTAGCTGTTGCATTCTTAACTTTACTTGAACGGAAAGTTCTTGGGTACATACAATTTCGAAAAGGGCCAAATATTGTTGGCCCCTATGGACTTCTTCAGCCTATTGCTGACGGGGTAAAACTGTTTATTAAAGAACCAGTCAAACCATCAACCTCCTCCCCAACACTCTTTATTCTTGCCCCCACCCTTGCTCTTTCCCTTGCGCTTACACTATGAGCCCCCCTACCACTACCTTCTTCTCTAGTTGACCTCAACCTCAGTATTATGTTTATTTTGGCCTTGTCAAGCCTTGCAGTATACAGCATCTTGGGTTCTGGCTGGGCTTCAAACTCAAAGTATGCTCTCATTGGAGCATTACGAGCCGTTGCCCAAACAATCTCATACGAAGTTAGCCTTGGACTAATCATCCTCAGCTTGGTGATTTTTTCAGGCAACTTCTCCCTTAACTCCCTCTCAACAGCCCAAGAACCTCTATGATTATTAATCCCAGCCTGACCACTAGCTGCAATGTGGTTCATTTCCACCCTTGCTGAAACCAATCGAGCACCGTTTGACCTAACTGAAGGAGAGTCTGAACTGGTTTCTGGCTTTAATGTTGAGTACGCCGGAGGCCCTTTTGCATTATTTTTCCTAGCAGAATATGCAAACATTCTTCTAATGAACACGCTGTCCGCTCTACTATTTCTGGGGGCCCTTCATTTTGAAACAACCGACATTTTCAACTCAAGCTTGCTTATAATTAAGTCAGCTTTACTCGCTTCGCTATTCCTCTGAGTCCGAGCATCATATCCCCGGTTTCGTTACGATAAGCTTATACATTTAATCTGAAAAAATTTTTTACCGGCAACCCTAGCCATGGTCCTATGACACCTCTCTCTAATTACCAATTTTTCGGGCATTCCGCCCCAAATATAAGGAAACGTGCCCGAATTAGGGGCCACCTTGATAGGGTGTACCATGGAGGTTAAAGTCCCCCCGTTTCTTCAATTAGAAAGAAGGGGGTCGAACCCTTTCCTGGGAGATCAAAACTCCTTGTGCTTCCGTTACACCACCTTCTAAGTAGAGTCAGCTAACTAAGCTCTTGGGCCCATACCCCAAAAATGTGGGTTAAAAACCCCCCTTTACTAATGAACCCTTACATCTTATTGACCACGCTCTCCTGTCTTGGCTTGGGCACCCTTATAACAGTTTCTAGCAGTAATTGACTTCTAGCATGAATAGGCCTAGAAGTAAGTACTATAGCTATTCTTCCTATTATGTCAAAACTCCACCACCCTCGGGCAGTAGAGGCGACAACCAAATATTTTTTAGTTCAAGCTGCTGCAGCAGCTACAATACTATTTGCTTCACTTATTAATGCGAACGCTAGCGGAGACTGAAACTTAACAGCCACTAACGAACCCTTAGCTGCCTTCCTTCTTACTTCAGCCCTCAGCTTGAAGCTAGGGATCGCCCCCCTTCATACATGAATACCAGAAGTTCTTCAAGGCTTAGATTTAGTAACTGCACTAATCGTATCCACATGACAAAAACTTGCACCCTTTTCTCTTCTTGTTCAATGTAACGCCCCACATCAGCTTACTCTGATTCTAGGTGTAACATCGATCCTAGTGGGGGGCTGAGGGGGCCTCAACCAGACCCAAACGCGCAAGATCTTGGCTTATTCATCTATCGCCCACTTAGGGTGAATGATTGTGGTCTCCTCAATCAGCCCTAGCCTATCCTTTTTCACCTTGATTTTGTACTTTTCAATAACTACAACAATATTTATGTCTTTGCACCTGTCTAATGGGCTCAATATTAACACACTCGCATCAGTATGAACTAAAAACCCATTTGTAGCTGCTACACTTCCACTAGTACTCATGTCTCTCGCAGGCCTACCACCGCTCTCCGGGTTCAGCCCAAAATGAATAATCATCTCGGAACTAGCTAACCAGAGTCTCATCATACTTGCATCATCGATCGCCCTGGCTGCCCTAATTAGCCTCTTTTTTTACCTTCGTCTTTCGTACTACTCAGCTCTAACCTTAACGCCTAACTCAGCCCTACCACCAGCTTCTTGACGAACTTCAACACCTAAAACAGCCCTTCTTCCCCTCTCTCTAGCCCCTTCTATTCTTATTCTTCCCATCTCTCCGGCTATTCTATCTTGTATCACCTAGGGCTTTAAGATAACCAATCTGAAGGCCTTCAAAGCCTTATATAGAGGTTAAACCCCTCTAAGCCCTGTAAGACTTGCAAGTGTTACCTCACATCTCTTGAGTGCAAATCAAGTGCTTTAATTAAGCTAAAATCTTCTGGACAGGCAAGCTTCGATCTTGCAATCTCCTAGTTAACAGCTAAGCACTTAAACCAACAAGCATCCGTCCAGAAAATTTTCCGCCCTGGGGGCGGAAAAAGGGCGGAAAATTTTTAGGTCTCGGCCGGTTCTACCCAGCTATTAAAGGTTTGCAACCTTCGCTTCAAAACCTGGAAGGAAGAGGGCTCGAACCTCTATCTATGGGGCTACAACCCACCACTATTTCAGTCATCCTACCTGTGGCAATCACACGATGATTTTTCTCTACTAATCATAAAGACATTGGCACCCTTTACCTTATCTTTGGTGCATGAGCAGGAATAGTTGGCACGGCTTTAAGCCTACTGATCCGGGCCGAGCTAAGTCAACCGGGAGCCCTTTTAGGAGATGATCAGATCTATAATGTAATCGTAACTGCTCATGCCTTTGTAATAATTTTTTTTATAGTAATACCTATCATGATCGGGGGCTTTGGCAACTGACTTATTCCCTTAATGATTGGTGCCCCCGACATAGCTTTCCCCCGTATAAATAACATAAGCTTCTGACTCCTGCCCCCATCTTTTCTGCTTCTCCTCGCATCCTCCGGAGTTGAAGCGGGGGCTGGAACTGGGTGAACTGTATACCCACCCCTAGCCGGGAACCTGGCTCACGCCGGAGCTTCTGTTGATCTAACCATCTTTTCACTTCATCTAGCAGGGATCTCTTCTATTCTTGGGGCAATTAACTTTATTACAACAATTATCAATATAAAACCCCCTTCAGTCTCCCAGTACCAAACCCCACTGTTTGTGTGAGCTGTACTGATTACTGCAGTTCTTCTGCTCCTTTCACTACCCGTACTCGCAGCTGGAATTACCATGCTGCTCACAGATCGGAACCTAAACACGACCTTTTTTGACCCTTCCGGAGGGGGCGACCCCATCCTTTACCAACACCTGTTTTGATTCTTTGGTCACCCCGAAGTCTATATCCTCATTCTCCCAGGCTTTGGAATAATCTCACACATTGTTGCCTATTATGCAGGGAAGAAGGAACCTTTTGGCTATATAGGCATAGTATGGGCTATGATAGCCATCGGACTACTAGGTTTTATTGTGTGAGCCCACCACATATTCACGGTCGGAATAGATGTAGACACGCGAGCCTACTTTACCTCTGCTACAATAATCATTGCAATCCCGACGGGTGTTAAAGTGTTTAGCTGACTCGCAACCCTACACGGGGGAGCAATCAAGTGAGAAACCCCACTGCTGTGAGCGCTAGGGTTTATCTTCTTATTTACTGTAGGGGGATTAACCGGCATCGTACTAGCTAATTCATCTCTCGATATCGTCCTCCATGACACATACTATGTAGTAGCTCACTTCCACTACGTTCTCTCTATAGGCGCAGTATTTGCAATCGTCGCTGGCTTCGTCCACTGATTCCCCTTATTTACAGGGTTTACTCTCCATGAAACATGGACAAAAATTCACTTTGGTGTAATATTTGTGGGGGTTAACCTGACATTCTTTCCGCAACATTTCTTAGGTTTGGCAGGGATACCTCGACGTTACTCTGACTACCCTGATGCTTACTCCCTGTGAAACACAGTGTCCTCAATTGGGTCTATGGTTTCCTTAGTCGCTGTCATTATATTCTTGTTTATTATCTGAGAAGCTTTCGCATCCAAGCGGACTGTTTACTCAGTAGAACTTGCTTCAACTAATATTGAATGGCTCCACGGGTGCCCTCCCCCTTACCACACTTTTGAGGAACCTGCTTTTGTCCAAGTTCAATCTTCCCAATAAACGAGAAAAGAGGGAATCGAACCCCCGTAAACTGATTTCAAGTCAGTGGCATATCCATTCGGCCATTTTCTTTACGTCTTTATAGGGCGTTAGTTAAATAGATAACTTTACCTTGTCAAGGTAAGATTGTGAGTGCAAACCTCGCACACCCTGATCATGTCACACCCATCACAATTAGGCTTCCAAGACGCAGCCTCACCTGTAATAGAAGAGCTTTTACACTTTCACGATCATGCTTTAATAATTGTTTTTCTCATTAGTACCTTCGTCCTTTACATTATAGTAGCAATAGTATCAACAAGCCTGACCAATAAGTTTCTTTTAGATTCTCAAGAGATCGAAATCATTTGAACTATTCTTCCTGCAATTATCCTCATCCTGATTGCCCTACCCTCTCTACGAATTTTATACCTCATAGACGAAATCAATGACCCCCATTTGACTATTAAAGCTGTAGGCCATCAGTGGTACTGAAGCTATGAATACACGGACTACGAAGACTTAGGGTTTGATTCGTACATAATTCCCACTCAAGATCTCTCACCCGGGCAGTTCCGCCTTTTAGAGGCCGACCATCGAATAGTTATTCCAGTTGAATCCCCAATCCGAATACTAATCTCTGCAGACGACGTTCTCCACTCCTGAACAGTCCCTGCACTGGGCGTAAAAATAGACGCTGTGCCCGGTCGACTTAATCAAACTGCTTTTATCACATCACGCCCAGGGGTCTTCTATGGCCAGTGCTCCGAAATCTGTGGGGCTAATCACAGCTTTATGCCCATTGTTGTAGAAGCAGTTCCCCTCACCCACTTCGAAAACTGATCATTGATAATACTTCAAGATGCCTCATCAGGAAGCTCAAGAGAAGCACCAGCCTTTTAAGCTGGAAGTTGACGATTAACATCGTCCCTGGTGAACAATGCCTCAGCTAAACCCTGCCCCCTGAATAATGATCTTAGTAACATCTTGAGTAATCTTCCTTGCATTTATGCCACTAAAAATCCTATCCCACTCCTTCTCACCCCAACCCAGCACTCAGGCGACCCAAACAACAGAAAACAAGCACTGAAACTGACCATGATAGCAAGCTTTTTCGACCAGTTCAATAGCCCCTCCTTCCTCTCTATCCCCCTAGTAGTAATTGCACTAGCAACCCCAGCCATCATAGCACCCGCCCCATCTTCCCTTTGGCTTAATAACCGATTTCACACACTACAGGCATGATTTATAGCAAAATATGTTAATCAACTTTTATCGCCTATCTCCCCTAAAGCCCACAAATGGGCCACTATATTTATAGCACTAATGCTTTACATTACTACACTTAACATTTTAGGCCTTCTTCCATATACTTTTACCCCTACAACCCAGCTATCCCTAAACCTTGGACTTGCTGTACCTCTATGACTCGCCACCGTTTTAATTGGAGCACGAAACCAATTAACCCACAGCCTAGGCCACATACTTCCTGAAGGAACCCCAACAGCCTTAATCCCAGTTCTTATTATTATCGAAACTATCAGCTTATTTATCCGCCCTATCGCCTTAGCTGTGCGTCTAACAGCCAACCTTACAGCAGGTCACCTACTAATTCAGTTAACAGCCACGGCAGTATTTTTTATAATATCTTCTATACCTGCGGTCTCAATAGTTGTCTCCGTCCTTCTTCTGATACTATCACTTTTAGAAGTGGCCGTAGCATTAATTCAGGCTTATGTTTTTGTTCTTTTACTTTCACTCTACCTTCAAGAAAACACCTAATGACCCATCAAGCCCATGCATACCACATAGTAGACCCCAGCCCCTGGCCTCTAACAGGGGCAGTAGCCGCCCTCCTAATAACGTCTGGGCTAGCTACCTGATTTCATTTTAACTCCTCTACTTTAATAACTCTAGGAACTCTTCTCCTCCTTCTAACCATAATTCAATGGTGACGGGATATCATCCGTGAAGCCACATACCAAGGCCACCATACCCCACCAGTCCAAAAAGGAATGCGATATGGAATAATTCTGTTTATTACATCTGAGGTGTTCTTTTTTATTGGATTTTTTTGGGCTTTTTATCACGCAAGCTTGGCCCCCACACCTGAGTTAGGGGGATGCTGACCCCCCTCAGGAATTAATGCTCTCAACCCATTTGAAGTCCCCCTTCTTAACACAGCTGTTCTACTTGCATCAGGTGTCACTGTAACGTGATCCCACCACAGTATTATAGAGGGGGAACGAAAACAGGCAATTCATTCGCTCGCCCTTACTATCCTTCTGGGCTTTTATTTTTCTATTCTTCAGGGCCTAGAATATCACGAAGCACCCTTTACAATCGCAGACGGAGTATACGGTGCCACTTTTTTTGTTGCTACAGGCTTCCATGGGCTCCATGTAATCATCGGCTCTTCATTTTTAGCCGTTTGTCTAATACGACAAACTTTATACCATTTCACCTCTGAGCACCACTTTGGATTTGAAGCAGCGGCATGATACTGACACTTTGTAGATGTTGTGTGGCTTTTCCTTTACGTCTCAATTTACTGATGAGGCTCTTGCTTTCCGAGTATAAAAAAGTATAAGTGACTTCCAATCACTAGGACCCGCTTAAATGCCGGGGGAAAGTAATGAACCTGCTTTTTATAATCCTAATAATCTCTATAGCTCTATCTATTATTTTAATCCTCGTGTCGTTTTTCCTTCCTGCAATAAGTCCGGATAACGAAAAACTTTCCCCATACGAATGCGGCTTCGACCCACTTGGGTCTGCCCGGCTTCCTTTCTCCCTCCGCTTCTTTCTTGTAGCTATTCTATTTTTGCTATTCGACCTGGAAATCGCTCTCTTGCTCCCACTTCCCTGAGCAAACCACATAGAAACCCCTCTACTAACATTTACATGAGCTTATTCAGTTCTCACTCTTCTTACTCTCGGATTAATCTATGAATGAATTCAAGGGGGACTGGAGTGGGCTGAATAGGAGGCTAATTTAATTAAAATACTTGATTTCGGCTTAAGAACTCGTGGTTAAAACCCACTGCCCCCTTGTGAACCTCACCCAGATAGTGATATCAACAGCATTCTTAGTTAGCCTAATAGGCCTAACATTTCACCGAACATACCTTCTTTCTGCCCTATTGTGTCTTGAAGCTATTATGCTAGCCCTATTTATTGCTCTCACCCTATGATCGTTGCAAACAACATCAACGAACTTCTCACCCGCCCCCCTCTTACTCTTAGCCTTTTCTGCATGTGAGGCTGGTGCAGGACTAGCCCTCCTTGTAGCGTCTGCCCGCACCCACGGAAACACCCAACTAAAATCCCTTAGCTTATTACAATGCTAAAAATCATTATCCCCTCTTTAGCCTTAATCCCAACTATCTGGTGGACACCAGCCCGCCGCCTGTGAACTGACTCTTATATGATAACCATATTAATTGCCTCTGCAAGCCTCACTGTGTTTTGATCAATATCCCCTTCGATTTGAAACTTCAACTGCTCATACACATCACTAGACGACCTATCTAGCCCCCTCATCTTTCTCTCCTGCTGACTTCTCCCGCTGATACTCCTAGCCAGTCAAAACCACACTCAAACCCAAAACTTGGTTAAGCAGCGCCTTTATATCACCCTTTTAGTCTCCCTCCAAGTTCTTCTGGTTCTAGCATTTAGTATAAACAACCTAATCTCATTTTTTATCATGTTTGAGGCGACACTTCTCCCTACACTTATTATTATCACTCGCTGAGGCTCCCAGAAAGAACGTCTGGAAGCGGGAAAATACTTTATACTTTACACCCTTGTCGGCTCACTACCCCTATTAGTGGCTTTAATGGTCATACAAAGCACCTCCTACTCTTTGTCTTTCTTGGGCCTATCTATTGCAAAATCATTCTACCCCAACACATACTCTGACATAATCTGATGAGTAGCATGTTTTATGGCTTTTCTGGTTAAAATACCTATGTATACCACCCATCTTTGGCTCCCCAAAGCGCACGTAGAAGCACCTATCGCCGGGTCAATAGTACTAGCAGCTGTTCTTCTAAAGTTGGGGGGTTACGGCATGATACGGATAGCCCCTCTAATACCCACTATAACTGTACAAATATCCCCCCTCTTTATTATTCTCTCCCTTTGAGGCGCTGTAATGACCAGCTTGATCTGCCTTCGCCAAACTGACATCAAAGCCCTCATTGCTTACTCTTCTGTGGGACACATAGGCCTAGTCATCATAGGCATCCTAAGCCAAACCGCACTAGGAATCAATGGGGCACTTATCTTGATATTTATACACGGCCTGACCTCTTCAGCATTATTCTGCCTTGCATTCACTAATTATGAACGCTCACATAGCCGAACCCTTATTCTCGCACGAGGGGTCCAAACCCTCCTCCCTTTAATAGCAGCCTGGTGGTTCTTCTCTTCCCTGGCTAATATAGCATTACCCCCACTTCCTTCTGCCGTAGCAGAACTTTCTATTATTATGGGGATGTTCGACTGGTCAAAATGGACTCTAGCACTTTTAGGGGGCTCAATATTACTAGTAGCGGGCTATTCTCTCTACCTCTTTCTTGTAGTCCAACGAGGCGTTCTACCTCCGCACATAAAAGCGATTCCTCCGTCATACACACGAGAACACCTTTTGATGTCCTTACATGTTATGCCTATAATTCTTCTAACAGTCAAACCAGAGCTGATTTTTGGTTGGACTACCTGTAGATGTAGTTTAAACAAAACATTGGGTTGTGGGCCCAAAGATGGAAGTTAAAACCTTTTCATTTACCGAGAGGGGCCCGAAGGCAATGGAGACTGCTAATTTCCACCCCCTTGGTTAAACCCCAAGGCCCACTCGCCATGCTTGAGAAGGATAGAAGTGATCCTTTGGTCTTAGGAACCAAAAACCCTTGGTGCAAATCCAAGCTAAAGCTATGTCTGACATCAGTATTATTTTCTCCTCTCTGTTTACCGTAACAGTCGCCACATTAATCGCCCCAATCATTTCCTCCCTATCCCCAGAACAAAAGCCCTCAGAATGGGCTGAAACACACGTAAAAAACGCTGTAAAAACAGCATTCTTTATTAACCTCGTCCCGATCGCCATTTTTTTAGACCAAGGAATAGAAAATGTAACATCGTACTGAACATGAATAAACTTCCCAACCTTTAATATTTACCTATCCCTTAAGTTTGACCAGTACGCTCTAATTTTTACACCCATCGCCTTATATGTAACATGAGCAATTTTGGAGTTTGCCCTTTGATACATACATGCCGACCCCAAAATAAACCAGTTCTTCAAGTACCTCCTTATTTTCCTCATTGCCATAGTTGTTCTTATTACCGCTAACAACATGTTTCAGTTTTTCATTGGCTGGGAGGGGGTAGGGATTATATCCTTCCTCCTTATTGGCTGATGATACGGCCGAGCGGACGCTAGCACAGCCGCCCTTCAGGCAGTCTTGTATAACCGAATTGGAGATATCGGCCTTGTTCTAGCCATGGCATGAATAGCAATCAATTTAAACTCCTGAGACTTTCAGCAATTGTATGCCACCTCTCACAACGCCGACCTAACCCTCCCCCTTCTGGGCCTCATCTTAGCAGCTACCGGAAAATCAGCACAATTCGGCCTACATCCGTGACTCCCCGCTGCCATAGAAGGCCCTACCCCCGTCTCTGCCCTTCTTCATTCAAGCACAATAGTAGTTGCAGGGATTTTTTTACTAATTCGTGTTAGCCCCTTAATATGCTCATACGACTTCGCCTTGACCCTGTGCCTATGTCTGGGTGGAATTACCACCCTTTTTACAGCAACATGTGCTCTAACCCAAAATGATATTAAAAAAATCATTGCTTTCTCAACATCTAGCCAGCTTGGCCTCATAATAGTAGCTATTGGCCTAAATCAACCCCAGCTAGCCTTTCTCCATATTTGCACCCATGCCTTTTTTAAGGCAATACTTTTTCTCTGCTCTGCATCGATTATTCACAGCTTAAATGACGAGCAAGACATCCGGAAAATAGGAGGTCTGCACAATTTAGCCCCTACAACATCGTCTGCTATAACTATCGGCAGCCTGGCCCTAACTGGGACTCCTTTCTTAGCAGGGTTTTTTTCTAAAGATTCAATTATTGAAGCTCTTAACACCTCTTACTTAAACGCCTGGGCCCTCATTCTAACACTTATTGCCACATCTTTCACAGCAGTCTACAGCCTGCGAGCAGTTTATTTTACCACTATGGGAACCCCACGGTTCTTACCCCTATCTCCAATTAATGAAAACCAAACCGCAGTGATCTTCCCGCTGACACGCCTCGCCCTCGGAAGTGTTTTCGCAGGATTATTTATCTCTTTAAACTATATCCCCCATGTCCCTCAAGTGATAACTATGCCCACCCTTATGAAAATTTCCGCCATAATTGTCACATATGCCGGCCTTATTTCTGCACTCGAACTTGCTAACCTGACAACCAAACAGTTTAAAGAAGCCCCATATATCAAGCCCCATAATTTCTCGAATCTTTTAGGCTTCTTCCCTTCAACAATGCACCGGCTTATACCTAACTTTTCTCTTCTCCACGCCCTAAATGCTGCAGGACAAAACATCGATCAGTCATGACTAGAAAAAACTGGCCCAAAACTAGTAGCAAAAACTAACACCGCCCCCTCCACCCTTATTAGCAATGCGCAAAAAGGAGCAGTAAAAACATTCTTAGTCCTTTTTTCAACAACCTCCGCCTTAGCAGGTTTAATAACTCTAATTTAGACATAACGAACCCCCCCTCGACTCAAGCCCCGAGTAAGCTCAAGAACGACTAAAAGTGTACGAAGTAATACCCCCGCTGCTGCTACTAATAAAAAAGCGCCACCTGAATAAACCAGGGAAACACCAACATAGTCCTCACGAATCACCTCCGTACTCCCCCCTAAGACCACTTGACTGACTTCTGACCCTCCTAACCCCATAATACGTAACCCTACAACTATCGCACTGAACATAAAAAGGTAAGCTGCAACATTCAGGCCAACCCCCCACATACCTCAGGCAGAAGGAAAAGGCTCTGCTGATAAAGCAGCGGAATACGCAAATACCACTAATATGCCACCCAGGTAGATTAAGAACAACACCAAGGAGAGAAAAGAACCGCCCTGATCTAATAATAATGCACAACCAGACCCTGAAACTACAACTAACCCTAGAGCTGCAAAATAAGGGGAGGGGTTGGAGGCTACTGCAATAAACCCCACAAGAATGAGAACACACAATAATACAGTTGTCAACAACATTACTTCCACATGGACTTTAACCAAGACTAATGATATGAAAAACCACTGATGTTATTCATCTATGAAAGCTAATGACCAATATTCGCAAGACCCACCCCCTTTTCAAAATTGCTAATGATGCTCTTGTTGACCTCCCTGCCCCCTCCAACATTTCCGTGTGGTGGAATTTTGGGTCCCTGCTCGGGCTGTGTTTAATCACACAAATTGCCACAGGCCTATTCCTAGCCATACACTACACCTCTGATATTGCCACAGCATTCTCATCTGTTGCACACATTTGCCGCGATGTAAACCACGGATGGTTAATTCGGAGTCTCCATGCTAATGGGGCCTCATTCTTTTTCATCTGCATCTATATCCATATCGGCCGAGGACTATATTATGGGTCCTACCTGTACAAAGAAACGTGAAACATTGGAGTAATCTTGCTCTTGCTCGTCATAATAACGGCTTTCGTAGGTTATGTCCTTCCTTGAGGACAAATATCTTTCTGGGGGGCCACCGTTATTACTAACCTGTTATCAGCCGTTCCATATGTTGGCGGATCCTTAGTTCAATGGATCTGAGGCGGGTTTTCAGTTGACAATGCCACCCTTACACGATTCTTCGCATTCCACTTTCTTTTCCCTTTCGTAATTCTTGGCGCAACAGTTATCCACCTTTTGTTCCTCCACGAAACCGGCTCAAACAACCCAGTTGGCGTAAACTCCAGCTCAGATAAAATTTCTTTTCACCCCTACTTTTCGTACAAAGATCTCTTGGGCTTTGTAGTTCTCATCCTAGTTCTTACATGCTTGGCACTCTTTTCGCCCAATCTTCTGGGAGACCCCGACAACTTCACCCCTGCTAACCCCCTAGTTACTCCCCCCCATATTAAGCCTGAGTGATACTTCCTTTTTGCATATGCAATTCTCCGCTCTATTCCAAACAAACTAGGGGGAGTCTTGGCCCTTCTTTCATCTATTCTCATCCTAATGCTGGTCCCACTGCTTCATACCTCGATACAACGGGGCACCTCATTCCGACCCATAACTCAGTTTCTCTTCTGGACACTGGCAGCTGATGTCTTAATCCTAACATGAATCGGAGGAATGCCCGTAGAGCACCCCTACATTATCATCGGGCAAGTTGCCTCTATCGTCTATTTCTCAATCTTCTTGCTTGTTAGCCCCTATGCCAGTTGACTAGAAAACAAGCTTCTCAACTGAGTCTGCACTGGTAGCTCAATAAAAAAGAGCGCCGGCCTTGTAAGCCGGAGGCTGGAGGCGAGACCCCTCCCCTGTGTTCAAAAAAGAGGGATTTAAACCCCCACCCCTGGCCCCCAAAGCCAAAATTCTAGTAAACTATTTTTTGCTATGTACCAAGGCATAAATTTATATTAACCCCTCAAGTAATACATTTAACTAAGGTATACATAAGACATGCCATGAAAAAAATAATTTTATACATCCGAAATTTCTTTCCTTCAAACGATAACCCATAAGTAATCTCTACCAAGAACTTGCTAACCTGGTTCAAAACATATTACCCAATAAGAAACCACCAACCGGTGACTCGTTAATGTTATCGTTTATTGATGGTCAGGGACAATAATCGTGGGGGTAACTAATAGTGAACTATTCCTTGCATAGGTTCCTATTTCAGGGCCATAAACATATGTTCCTCCCAAATTTATCGAAGCTTACATCTACTAATGCTTGTAATCATACGACTCGTTACCCACCATGCCGAGCGTTCACTCCAGCGGGTAAGGGGTTCTCTTTTTTTTTTTCCTTTTCATCGCATTTCACAGGGGATTAAGAAACATTATAAAAGGGGGAACATTCTGGCTGGAAAAGTAAACAATATTTAATTATTTGGGACAATTGGCTTAAAATTACATTTTTTTAATTCAAGGGCATAATAAAGAAAATTTTCAATTATAAACTCTTTTTTTAAAAAACTTAAAGGGGGGAGTAAACCCCCCTACCCCCCTAAAATTAGAGAATTCTCTGCAAACCCCCCTGGAAAACAGAAATTTTTTTTCCTCAAAATTTTAAGAAAGGCGTAACCCTGGCCCAGCTTCAAGATTTTTCTCCCCTCACATAAAGTTGCGGTGTTTTTGAGGGGAGGTGTAATTTTTTATACTACTGTTTTTTTTTTAACCTAAAAATTTTTTAACTAAATTTAGTGTATAAAAACCCTCTCTATTGAGATAAGCTTGCTTTAAACAACCTGTATAACCTGTATAACCTGTATAACCTGTATAACCTGTATAACCATATAACTTATATAACTTATATAACTTATATAACTTATATAACTTATATAACTTATATAGCTTATATAGCTTATATCGCTTATATCGCTTATATAGCTTATATAGCTTATATCGCTTATATCGCTTATATC